ATAAACCAAAGCTTCCATAGATTCGATCGTGGTTTACAATTATAACTTCCATACCTGTTTATTTGAGATTGTCTACCGGATAAAGAAAGAGCAAGGCAAGAGTTAAAGAAAAAACATCGATTCAACGTAAGATTTATCCGGTATCCTATATCAAATCACAAAACTAAAGAAAAAAAAAGATATATATTGTATCAGATTACCTGTCTTCTTGTAGTTGGATCTCCAAGTTTTTGGAATGCTCCAAATTCGACTTGAGCATCCAAATCTGGGTCAATACCAGCAAAAACATCCCTGAACAAGGTTCTAGCGCCATGCCAAATGTGTCCGAAGAAGAAAAGCAGAGCAAATGAAGCATGTCCAAAAGTAAACCAACCTCTCGGACTGCTACGAAAAACACCATCGGATTTCAAAGTAGCACGATCTAATTCAAAAATTTCACCCAATTGAGCACGTCTAGCATATTTTTTCACAGTAGCAGGATCACTATAACTAACTCCATTGAGTTCACCGCCATAGAACTCAACAGTTACACCCACTTGTTCGACACTATATTTCGATTCTGCCCTTCTAAAAGGAACATCGGCTCTAACAATTCCGTCTCCGTCTAACAAAACAACCGGAAATGTTTCAAAAAAAGTAGGCATACGACGTACAAAAAGTTCACGCCCTTCTTTATCTCTAAAGATAGGGTGTCCTAACCAACCGACAGCTATTCCATCCCCATTGTCCATTGAACCCGCTCTGAATAATCCCCCTTTTGCCGGATTATTGCCGATGTAATCATAAAAAGCCAATTTTTCAGGAATTTTAGACCAAGCTTCAGATAAACTTTGATTTTCTGCTAGCCCAGCACTAACTCTTCGATAAATTTCTTGTTGAAAGTATCCTTGATCCCATTGATAACGAGTGGGACCAAATAATTCAATCGGGGTAGTTGCTGAACCATACCACATAGTTCCAGCAACTACAAAAGCTGCAAAAAAGACAGCAGCGATACTACTGGAAAGGACAGTTTCAATATTTCCCATGCGTAATCCTTTGTATAGACGTTGCGGCGGACGGACACTAAGATGGAATAGACCCGCCAATATGCCCAAAGTTCCTGCTGCAATATGATGAGAGGCTATTCCTCCAGGAACAAAAGGATCAAAGCCTTCCACACCCCATGCTGGATTTACAGCTTGTACCCTTCCCGTTAGTCCATAAGGATCGGATACCCATATTCCGGGACCATACAATCCTGTTACATGAAATGCGCCAAAACCAAAGCAAGCCACCCCTGAGAGAAATAAATGAATTCCAAAGATCTTGGGCAAATCCAAAGAGGGTTTTCCTGTACGTTCATCACAAAATATTTCTAGATCCCAATATACCCAATGCCAGATAGCTGCTAAAAAGCACAAGCCAGAAAACACAATATGTGCACCAGCCACACCTTCGTAACTCCAAACCCCCGGATTCGTTAGAGTCCCCCCTGTGATACTCCAACCACCCCATGAATTGGTTATTCCTAAACGAGTCATGAAGGGTATAACGAACATACCTTGTCTCCACATTGGATCAAGAACAGGATCAGAAGGATCAAAAACAGCTAATTCATATAGAGCCATCGAACCAGCCCAACCAGCAACAAGAGCTGTATGCATTATATGGACAGAAATCAAACGGCCGGGATCATTCAATACGACCGTATGAACACGATACCAAGGCAAACCCATGGAAATACCCCCTTTTTTTCAATTAAGAAATAGACGCTATGTAACTTTATTGCAATGTTATACTACGGAACTTACGTTTTTAGTGGATTATCTCGGGGAAAGGATTAATATTTGTTCTATTCTTTTAGTAAGAATGTCTTTTAATAATAATGGAACAATTTTGTTCGTAGAAACAAAAAGAAGCAGATTTATTCTACACCCGATAAGTACCAATACGCAATGGTCGGGCGTTGATAGCATTTTATATGAGTAACTGCATCTAGATTTGTTCATCCGCCAAACAAAATACCTATTTGTAACAAATTTACTTTATTCATTCTGAACTTCTTTTTTTAATCTATGGATAAAAAAGTCTGATAAAAGATAAAAAATTATTAAGACAATAACCATACTTTTACGCTTTCACATCAAAGTGAGATATAGTACTTAATTTTTCTTTCATTTAATGCCTATTGGTGTTCCACAAGTACCTTTTCGAAATCCTGGAGACGAAGATGCATCGTGGGTTGACGTATAGTGCGACTTGTCGGATCTATTTGGTTATACGGTATTTCCCCGTTCTCTTACCTAATTGAGATATCCTCCCTTTCGCCGATTGAGTGAATCATCAAAAATTTGGAGCGTGAAATGCAATGAAGAAAAAAATGAAATCTATTTTTTAGGGGATATACAGATTAATATTACAAATTAGAATAATTTAGGGTTGCCTTGGTTCGAACAATAAAATGAAGTATCCAGGCTCCGTTTAGAAAAAACCAATTGGATCTATGATTTCTACTTACAATATCATATTCTATTTAATATTATATAATATTTAATTTATAATAAAAAAATAAATAGAAATAATATAGAAGTGATCTCAAACTGTTAATAATTAATAAATTGAGTAATATGATGAATGCATTGAATATTTGGCGGGAGACATAAATAAATTGAAAAAAAAAAACGAAAACGAAGTCGTAGCAAAAAGACGTAGTATTCGGACATTTGTCCTATATATGCAAATCAAAACCGATCAGATATTTACTCGGAGTAGAGCATAAACCTAAAAGAATTCAAGAAGACCATTGAGGAACAAGACAATTACATCGTGATTTGGATTGAATTCCGATGAAAGAATACATCAATGAAAAGTTAGTCCAATAAGTTAAGTTTATTGAATTTTTTTTCTTTATTATAAATAATAAAGAAAAAAACTCGAATCTACACATTGATTATTTTTTTTTTTTTCGCGATTTGGATTGAACCGTATGCGTTAAAAGATGCATGTACGGTTCCGCAAGGGATACGATTTTATCCCACTCAACCGACTTTATCGCGAAAGATTACTTTTTTTAGGCCAAGAGGTTGATGACGAGATCTCGAATCAACTTATTGGTCTTATGATATATCTCAGTATAGAGGATGATACCCCAGATCTGTATTTGTTTATAAACTCTCCCGGCGGATGGGTAATACCTGGATTAGGTATTTTTGATACTATGCAATTTGTACAACCAGACGTACAAACAATATGCATGGGATTAGCCGCTTCAATGGGATCCTTTATTCTGGTCGGAGGAGAAATTACCAAACGTCTAGCATTCCCTCACGCTTGGCGCCAATGAGTTTTTTATTTGATTTGAGAGAAAAAAGAAGACAAGACTATGCCTTCGCGATATATGAAATATGAATATTAAGTAATAATAGCATGGCACTTAGAATTCGATAGGAAATTTTTTTTTTTCCAAAATTGTTAAATTATTTATCGAAAGAGTAGTATGAAATAAAGGGTATTTCCTATTTTATCTGATAGATCAGGAGACCCATTTCAGCGTCACAAACTTTTTAGTTTTCACACCAAAAAACTCTTAACAATATATATCTATTATTCTGAAAGAATACTAAAAAAAAACTTTGGGATTGCTAAATAACACACAAAATTGAAATTAATATATAAAGCAACGGAACCATCGTAGTATTTTTTTAACTATCCCAAAAGGAAGGGTGGTTATTGGATCATTTACCTATGTGAATATGATAGACCCTCTAATTTATTTTATATTTGTTCAATGTAAAATAAAAAGGTATATGTATATAAAGTGAATTCCATTGTAGGAGCCGTATGCAACGTGCAAAAGATGCCTGTACGGTTGTTCAATTCTATACTTTTTTTTTTTTATTTTCGCCTTTGATCGTGCGAGATAGAATAATAATTTATTATGTTATTTCATCAGGGTAATGATCCATCAACCTTCTACTTCTTTTTATGAGGCACGGACGGGCGAATTTATCCTGGAAACGGAAGAACTACTGAAGCTGCGCGAAACCCTCACAAAGGTTTATGTACAAAGAACGGGCAAACCCTTATGGGTTGTTTCCGAAGACATGGAAAGAGATGTTTTTATGTCAGCAACAGAAGCCCAAGCTCACGGACTTATTGATCTTGTAGCGGTTGAATAAAAAATAAGAGGGATTTCACGCAAGTATGCAATTTGCATATTTTATCTTCTTAATAGATTTAATAGGATATTCTATCAATACATTAAAAAAAAAAAAAAAACGATTCATAATTCTCCGGTTAGGATCGATCTAAACCATCCCATTATGTATATGATTCAACATGCCAACTATTAAACAACTTATTAGAAACACACGACAGCCAATCAAAAATGTCACGAAATCCCCCGCTCTTGGAGGATGTCCTCAGCGACGAGGAACATGTACTAGGGTGTATGTGCGACTCGGTCAGATCATGGACTAGGCAAAAAAAAGAATTGATCGAGTATAAATGATCAGTAACAATAAATAGGATAGAATGGAAGAAGACCATTCACTAAAAATATCTAAAAATCTAAAAAAGATATATCATATCCTTCTATTGTGTTATCAAATTAATTTATGGTTGAAATTAGTACAAATCCAATCAATTACGTTTTTGTTTTTAATTTAAGATGAGAAAGAATTACCTATTGGTATCAAATGGTATTCATTAAGCAGGGAAATTCTATTTAAAAAGGAGAAAGATTATGCCCTTCCCTTAACTCCTGCAAGAACGGACTAACAAGGTCAGCTACTCAGCAAATCTTCATAATTAAATAAATAAAATACCGTTACTGTTATAGGTGGGTCTCGTTGTGAAAGACCTATTAATTGATAATGATGGGTAGAGCCAAAGAGTGTGAACTGTACAAGTTAACAATACCATTGATTAAATGAAATGAGGGAGGAGGCTCCGGTGTATAGAGAGGACCTCACCGTTTAAGAAGCAACCATAGAAACGATGTAAACCACTATACCTATTTCTATTTACTACTTTATTTCTCTATTTTTATTTTTTGATACCCAGTATCAATATAATATATTATTCTTATTTCGAACTGAGAAGCCTATAAAAAAAAAAAAAATCGTGGTCGGGAAGGTTATAGTAGCAAAAGCCATTGGAGTTTTTATTTTATACATTGGAAGAATCCGTTTTGTTATTAACAGACTAGGAAAGGAAATAACTGAAAGAAAAGAAATCAATTAGTTATTCATCAAAGTTTCATTTATTTATTCAATGACTAGAATTAAACGAGGATATATAGCTCGAAGACGTAGAACCAAAATTCGTTTATTTGCATCAAGTTTTCGAGGGGCTCATTCAAGACTTTCTCGAACCATTACTCAACAGAAAATAAGAGCTTTGGTTTCGGCTCATCAAGATAGAGGTAGGCAAAAGAGAGATTTTCGTCGTTTGTGGATCACGCGGATAAATGCAGTAATCCGAGCGAATAAACTATACTATAGTTATAGTAGATTAATACATAATCTGTACACGGAGCAGTTGCTTCTTAACCGTAAAATACTTGCACAAATATCTATATTAAATAGGAATTGTATTTATATGATTTCCAATGAGATCTTAAAATAATAAGATTGGAAGGAATCCATTGTAATGTTTTAATAGAGTTACTTGGCGCGTGAATTGGGGAAGGTAGAGTAGAAATTAGTAGGATAAAAGAGGATATGATAAAGTGGTCACAATGAACAAACACATTGAATAAAAAAATATTTATTCTTCTTCCCAAATTAGTTTTTTCTTACGACACAAGACTAAAATCTTAATTTTTAAATTTTTTGAACAAAACGTCAATTCGCATTTGAAGCCGGATTTCAGTTTTATTTTGATTCAATTGAAGAGCAAGCCAGCCTATTTATTTTTAATTCTAAGACCTGTAGTTATAGGAGTCGACTCGCTTCTTTCAAATTGTTTTTCATTATTAAGAAAAGGTAACAAAGATAAAATACGAGCTTGTTTTATAGCAATAGTAATTAATCGTTGTTGTTTTAAGGTCAATCTATTCACCCGCCTAGATAATATCTTTCCTTGTTCACTAATAAATCGACTAATTAAACTCATGTTTCTATAATCAATTCGATCCCCCGATTGTATCGGGGGCAAACGCCTACGAAAAGATCGCTTGGATTTAAGAAAGAGCCGCTTGGATTTATCCATGGTTTTTTTATTCCTTGTCCTGAAAATCCTAATTATTTTTTGATCGGATCAGAAATGATTGATTTTGAATTAAAAAAAAGGATTGCTTTGTTTATTTTATATTTAAATAAATATAGGATCTGTTATATATAATTTTTGTTATTTGATAATTTTTGTTATTTGTTGTATATAATATGTCGTTTTTCGTCTTCCTCGGAAGACAAGATGAACGCGCGAGCGATTGGTTCGATCTATTTCTTTATCTCCCCGTGAATCGTATGTTTGTAACAAGAGGAACAGAATTTTCTCAATTCCAATCGACTAGGCGTATTATGTCGATTTTTTTGAGTAATATATCGAGAAATGCCCGTTGATTCCTTATTAACGCGGTTTCGAACACAACTAGTACATTCCAAAAAAATTGTTACTCGAGCTTCTTTACCCCTGGCCATGAACCTCCTTTGTATTTTTGATTGACTCAACTCTTCTATTTTTCGATCCGAAGCGAAGAAGAAAGGAAATAAAAAAACTAGAAGTTGCTCAATTAAATTGAAATCGACTTATGAAGGATTTCGTTGCAATCTATCAATATAGTAATAATAAGTAATATAATCATTTCTAACTCTATATTTAGAATTTAGAATCACTGTACAATATTTAATTTTTCATTTAATGATTGATTTTGTATAATATTGTTGCCACAGCTATTCAGTGTTTCACTGAGGTGAATCGAGTCCGCTTTTATTCTTTTATAATTTCTTTTCTTTTTAAAAAAGAGGGGAGGGATTAGTCAGAGATATTTGATTGTAGCTCTCATTTTCTTCACCCCCTTCCCATCTCACGTACTATAATGAAAAAAAAGGGAATATTAACGCATCTGGAAATAAACGATTGATCTCTATCAATAAACCTGCTAAAGAACCAAACCATAGAGTACTTACTACCGGTGCCACGGAAAGATATGTTTTTAGATCTCGCATTTAAAACCCTCCTTCTTTAGTTTTGTAATTTTATTCTAATTTGTAATACATAATAGTAATACATATATGAACGGATGTGTCTATGTAGTTAATGACTGACACTTGTATGTCTACGTCGAATCCCTAATACAAATTGAAATGGACAACAATTAAGTAAATATTCCTACAAAAAAAGCCCCTTTCTGTCTGAGAATTCCCGAAAAATATTCCGCTGGGTTTCATATTTATTCAGTACTTATATAATTCTATTATTATATGTTATATATAATGAAATTAGACTAAAAAAAAAAAGAAATAAAAAATGACAAGTTGGTATATCAATGAAAGAAATAAAGATGTGGGTGGA